AATGATTGATTTACCTATTCAAAGCAATTTGCGTGAAGGACTCTCTTTGACAGAATATATAATTTCCTGCTACGGAGCCCGCAAAGGAGTCGTAGATACTGCTGTACGTACATCAGATGCTGGATATCTCACGCGTAGACTTGTTGAAGTGGTTCAACACATTATTGTACGTAGAATAGATTGTGGTACTATCCAAGGTATTTCTGTGAGTCCTCGAAATGAGATGACAGAAAGAATTTTTGTCCAAACACTAATTGGTCGTGTATTAGCAGACGATATATATATAAGTCTACGCTGCATTGCCACTAGGAATCAAGATATTGGGATTGGGCTTGTCAATCGATTCATAACCTTTCGAGCACGACCCATATATATTCGAACTCCTTTTACTTGCAGAAGCACATCTTGGATCTGCCAATTATGTTATGGTCGGAGCCCCACTCATGGTGACCTAGCCGAATTGGGAGAAGCTGTAGGTATTATTGCGGGTCAATCGATTGGGGAACCAGGGACTCAACTAACATTAAGAACTTTTCATACCGGTGGAGTATTCACCGGTGGTACTGCCGAACATGTACGAGCTCCTTCTAATGGAAAAATAATATTTAATGAGGATTTTGTTCATCCCACACGTACCCGTCATGGGCATCCTGCTTTTTTATGTTCTATAGATTTATATGTAATTATTGAGAGTCGGGGTGTTATCCATAATGTGAATATTCCGCCAAAGAGTTTGATTTTAGTTCAAAATAATCAATATGTAGAATCAGAACAAGTGATTGCTGAGATTCGTGCAGGAACATCCACTTTTCATTTTAAAGAGAGGGTCCGAAAACATATTTACTCTGAATCAGAGGGAGAAATGCACTGGAGTACTGATGTCTACCATGCACCCAAATATACATATGGTAATGTTCATCTATTACCAAAAACAAGTCATTTATGGATATTAGCAGGAGGCCCGCGCAGATCCAGTATAGTCTCCTTTTCGATCCACAAGGATCAAGATCAAATGAATGCTCATTCTTTTTCTGTCGAAGACAAATATATCTCTGACCTCTCAATGACTAAGGATCTAATACAACATAAATTGTTGGATACTTCTAGTAAAAAAGATATGGAAATAATGGATTATTCAATAGCTGATCAAATCATATCCAATGGTAAGTGGAATTTAATCTATCCATCTATTCTCCAAGAGAATTCATATTTATTAGCGAAAAGGCGAAGAAATAGATTCATAATTCCATTAAAATTAAAATATGATCAAGAACGGAAAAAAGAACTAATATCCTGTTTTGGTATTTCGATTGAAATACCCATAAATGGTATTTTACGTAGAAATACTATTCTTGCTTTTTTTGATGATCCACGATATAGAAGAAGCAGTTCAGGAATTACTAAATATGGGACCGCAGAGGTAGATTCAATCGTAAAAAAAGAGGATTTTATTGAGTATCGAGGAACAAAAGAATTGAGTCTGAAATACCAAATGAAAGTAGATAGGTTTTTTTTCATTCCCGAAGAAGTGCATATTTTACCTGGATCCTCGTCCATAATGGTACGGAACAATAGTCTAATTAGAATAGATACACAACTTGCTTTAAATAAAAGAAGTCGAGGAGGCGGGTTAGTTCGAGTGGAGAAAAAAAAAAAAAGTATTGAATTGAGAATCTTTTATGGAGATATTTATTTTCCTGGAGAGACAGATAAGATATCCAGGCACTGCGGCATTTTGATACCGCCAGTAACAGAAAAAAAAAAAAATTCTAAGGAATCAAAAAAATTGAAAGATTGGATCTATGTCCAGCGGATCGCACCTACCAAGAAAAAGTATTTTGTTTCGGTTCGGCCCGTAGTTACATATGAAATAGCCGATGGGATAAATTTAGCAACACTTTTTCCTCAGGATCTCTTACAGGAAAAGGATGATGTCCAACTTCGAGTTGTCAATTATATCCTTTATGAATATGGCAAGTCAATTCGAGGAATTTATAACACAAGTATTCAATTAGTTCGGACTTGCTTAGTATTAAATTGGGACCAAAAACAAAACGGTTCCAAAGAAGAGGTTTATGCCTCCTTTGTTGAGGTAAGGACAAATGATCTAATTCGTGATTTCATAAGAATTGAGTTAGTCAAAGTCAAATCCACTCTTTCATATAGCGGAAAAAGATATAGATATAATATAACAGATTCGGGATTGAGTCCCAATAAGGGGTTAGATTGTGCCAATATCAATCCCTTTCATTCCAAGGCGAAAGTAAAATTACTTACCCAACAGCAAGGAACTATTGGTACGTTGTTGAATCGAAATAAGGAATGCCAATCTTTGATAATTTTGTCATCATCCAACTGTTTTCGAATTAGTTCATTCAATGATTCGAAATATAACAATGCGATAAAAGAATTGGATTCCCTAATCCCTATTAGGTATTTGTTAGGTCCCTTAGGGACTATTGTACCTAAAATAGCGAATTTTTATTCATCTTACCATTTATTAACTCATAGTCAGATCTCGTTAAAGAAATATTTGCTACTTGACAATTTGAAACAGACTTTTCAAGTACTTAAATATTGTTTAATGGATGAAAATAGGAGAATTTATAATCCCGATCCATGCAGTAATATAATTTTGCATCCATTCCATTTAAACTGGTGTTTTCTCCATCATGATTCTGGTGAAGAGACACCCACAATAATTTGCCTCGGTCAATTTATTTGTGAAAATGCATGTCTATTCAAATACGGACCACACATAAAAAAATCTGGTCAAATTTTAATTGTTCATGTTGATTCCTTAGTTATAAGATCGGCTAAGCCCTATTTGGCTACCCCAGGAGCAACAGTTCATGGTCATTATGGAGAAATCCTTTATGAAGGAAAGACACTCGTTACATTTATATATGAAAAATCAAGATCTGGTGACATAACGCAGGGTCTTCCAAAAGTGGAACAGGTCTTAGAAGTGCGTTCAATTGATTCAATATCAATGAACCTCGAAAAGAGAGTTGAAAGTTGGAACGAACGTATACCAAGAATTCTTGGAATCCCCTGGGGATTCTTAATTGGAGCTGAGCTAACCATAGCCCAGAGTCGTATCTCTTTGGTTAATAAAATTCAAAAGGTTTATCGCTCTCAAGGGGTACAGATCCATAATAGACATATAGAGATCATTGTACGTCAAATAACATCAAAAGTGTTGGTTTCAGAAGATGGAATGTCTAATGTTTTTTCACCCGGAGAATTAATCGGATTGTTGCGAGCGGAACGAGCGGGACGTGCTTTAGACGAAGCAATCAATTATCGGGCAATCTTATTGGGAATAACGAGGGCATCTCTTAATACTCAAAGTTTCATATCCGAAGCGAGTTTTCAAGAAACCGCTCGAGTTTTAGCAAAAGCCGCTTTACGAGGTCGTATTGATTGGTTGAAAGGATTGAAAGAGAACGTTGTTCTGGGGGGTCTTATTCCTGTTGGTACTGGATTCAAAAAATTAGTGCACCATTCAAGGGAAGACAAAAACCTTTATTTGGAAATCAAAAGGAAAAATTTATTCGAATTGGAAATGGGAGATATTTTATTATACCATAGAGAATTTTTTTGTTCCTGTGCTCCAAACAATTTTCATGGGACATCACAACAACAATTTACGCGATTTAATGATTCTTAAGAAGATATTTTTACTTTAACTATCCGGTTGAGTTGGTCCGATTATTAATATTAATTTAGTAAAAAAAAATAAGTAATTAAAAGAAATTAAGGGTTTGGGCCATATATCAATGGTCAATCCACATTAGAAAGTAGAAGGTTCCGTCGGAACAATTATTTATTTCAGGGTACCCTATCTCTTTGTTAAAATAAAAAAAGAGGAAGTGTGGGGAAATGGGGGAAAAATGACAAAAAGATATTGGAACATCAATTTAGGAGAAATGATGGAAGCGGGAGTGCATTTTGGTCATGGTACTAGAAAATGGAATCCTAGAATGGCCCCTTACATCTCTGCAAAGCGTAAAGGTATTCATATTATAAATCTTACGAAAACTGCTCGTTTTTTATCCGAAGCCTGTGATTTAGTTTTTAATGCAGCAAGTATTGGAAAAACCTTTTTAATCGTTGGTACCAAAAATAAAGTAGCGGATTTAGTAGCATCAGCTGCAATGGGGGCTCGGTGCCATTATGTTAATAAAAAATGGCTCGGTGGTATGTTAACGAACTGGTCCACGACGGAAACGAGACTTCATAAGTTCAGGGACTTAATAGCAGAACAAAAGATGGGGAAACTCAACCATCTTTCCAAAAGAGATGCAGCAATGTTGAAGAGAAAATTATCTACTTTGCAAACATATCTGGGTGGGATCAAATATATGACGGGGTTACCCGATATTGTAATCATCGTTGATCAGCAAGAAGAATATACGGCTCTTCGAGAATGTGTTATTTTAGGGATTCCTACTATTTGTTTAATTGATACAAATTGTGACCCGGATCTCGCAGATATTTCGATTCCAGCCAACGATGATGCTATAGCTTCAATACGATTCATTCTGAATAAATTAGTATTCTCAATTTGCGAGGGTCGTTCTAGCTATATGAGAAATCGTTGATTATGATTAAGAATAATCAAATTTAAAATTAATTAATTGTTTGGGAACTCGATAGATTTATTGGATCGGTTACTATTTCTTGAACTTTAAAAAGAGATAAAGATAAAAATGGGGATATTTACATTATATTATGTGATTTTTTAGTATCCGAAAATTTCACTTTATTGATATCCTAAATTCAATTTGTATTAAGTTGGTGAGTTGAGAAAGAGATGGTTGAATCAAAATAAATTTTAAAGTTCGATTTATATCAGAGGAAAATATGAATGCTATACCATGTTCCATTAAAACACTCAATGGGTTATACGATATATCGGGTGTAGAAGTAGGCCAACATTTATATTGGCAAATAGGGGGTTTACAAATCCATGCCCAAGTCCTTATCACCTCTTGGGTCGTAATTGCTATCTTATTAGGTTCAGTCATCATAACTGTTCGAAATCCACAAACAATTCCGACCGACGGTCAGAATTTCTTAGAATATGTCCTTGAATTTATTCGAGATTTGAGTAAAACTCAGATTGGAGAAGAATATGGCCCCTGGGTTCCCTTTATAGGAACTATGTTCCTATTTATTTTTGTTTCTAACTGGTCAGGTGCTCTTTTACCTTGGAAACTTATACAGTTACCTCATGGGGAGTTAGCTGCGCCCACGAATGATATAAATACTACTGTTGCTTTAGCTTTACCCACGTCAGTGGCATATTTTTATGCGGGTCTTACCAAAAAAGGATTGGGGTATTTTGGTAAATACATCCAACCTACTCCAATACTTTTACCAATTAACATCTTAGAAGATTTTACAAAACCTTTATCTCTTAGTTTTCGACTTTTCGGGAATATATTGGCTGATGAATTAGTAGTTGTTGTTCTTGTTTCTTTAGTACCTTCAGTAGTTCCTATCCCCGTTATGTTTCTTGGATTATTTACAAGCGGTATTCAAGCTCTTATTTTTGCAACTTTAGCCGCGGCTTATATAGGTGAATCCATGGAGGGTCATCATTAATTAGCTTTTTATTTTTAATAGTCTTTTTTACACTAACCCGAAGTCATGCATGGTTCCAAATATGCATTGGGTTGGGCAACATAAGACACATATATATGTACAAATACATATGTATGGACGACCTAATCTCGTAGGAGGGAAGACAGACGATATTACATTACGGAGTTGGAAAAATAAAAATATGGGTTAGGGGGTCTTAGTCAAACTAGATATATGTCATGTCTATAAGTCTAGCTGTTTCGAAGAATCATTCAAAAATCCAATTCAATAAAAAAAAAAAAAAAAATGCAGACGGTTTACATTGTTTACATTATAGAAGAAACAAATGTATATGTGATATTAGATATTTACTAGTTATATAGGGATTATCTCTATGGACTATATAAATTCTATAATTTATATATTTTTATATTTTATTCATTCCTATTTCTTTCTCAGTATATTATTAATATCTATTTATATTTATATATTTGATAGTATTACTATACTATAAATACTAATAATATTATTTATTTATTATTGCTATATTCATTCCTTATTGGATTTCATTTAAATGGATTCCAATACAATATAAGCCTTTCTCTTTCGTCTGTGATTGTGGATTAAATGAAAAAACGGATGAACGCACGGATATAGAAAGTAAGTAAAGAACGAAGAATTGAATGAAAGAAAGATTAAAAACAAATAAATGCAAGAACCATATGCATATTAGTTTACAAAAATTTGATCGTGGATAGAAACTAAAAAACGAGATATCTAAGTCGTTCTGACGATTCACTAAAATTTTAATATAATTTCAATTCGTAGTTTATTAGTTACTTTGACTCAATATGATAGATCCTAGCAATAAAATAAGTAATAATGTATTGGTTGATTGTATCATTAACCATTTTTTTTTTTTTGGTACGAGGAACTTACTATGAATCCACTAATTTCTGCCGCTTCCGTTATTGCTGCTGGATTGGCCGTAGGGCTTGCTTCCATTGGACCTGGAGTTGGTCAAGGTACTGCTGCGGGCCAAGCTGTAGAAGGTATTGCGAGACAACCAGAAGCGGAAGGTAAAATACGAGGTACTTTATTGCTTAGTTTAGCTTTTATGGAAGCTTTAACAATTTACGGACTGGTCGTGGCATTAGCACTTTTATTTGCAAATCCTTTTGTTTAATTTAATCCTAAAATAAGAAATGTGAAAACGTAAACGTACGTTATGCGCTTTTTTTTCTTAATCTTAGTTTATTTTATTAAGTCGGGCTTGTCGTTTGCTTCTTCTAATTATATCCAAACTTTAATCTTACTGAAACAATACCCCGGGAAGGGCTTATTTGAGTATGAGGAATTAATGGATCCATTCGCTTTCTTCCTTCCTATTCGTATCCTTAGTACAAGAGAAACCTTTTTTTTACTAGGAAACGTTTCAACAAACAAAATATTTCGCAATTGGTGTGAAGCCTAGGACCTAACCTAATAAGTATCTTATATTTTAATATTTCTATGGAGAACTTAAAAAAATAATAAAATTCAAAATTCTAAAAAAAATTAGAGGTGATACAAAAAGAACAATGTTCTTTGGTAGTCTTAAAGAAAGATCTATAAGAAAGAGGAGAGGATATGAAAAATATAACCGATTTTTTCGTTTCCTTGGGCTATTGGCCATCCGCCGGAAGTTTCGGGTTTAATACCGATATTTTAGCAACAAATCCAATAAATCTAAGTGTAGTGCTTGGTGTATTGATTTATTTTGGAAAGGGAGTGTGTGCGAGTTGTATATTTCAAGAATTGGTTGGATCCAACCAGCTGCACGTTATTATTATTCTTTTTTTTTTAATAAAAAGTAAAGAAAGGTGCACGATCTCGACGAATTACTTATGAATAAATTAATAAATCATA